AAATCTGCCTCCTGCACTATACGGCTTTTTGGCTTCCTCTTTCACTTGAATTAAAAAATCTGGCCCGCTCCCGGTTACGTGTCCTTTTGACCCTTCGCCCGTTTAGAAGTGGATTCGAACCACTGACACAAGGATTTTCAGTCCTTTGCTCTAACCAGCTGAGCTACCTGAACCACTTTCCTAAAGTATGTTTTCTTCGCCCGTTTAGAAGTGGATTCGAACCACTGACACAAGGATTTTCAGTCCTCTGCTCTACCAAAACAGCTATCTAAACCACTTTCCAAAAATCTGATAAATAGAAGGAAAGGAGATCATAAAGATACGCGGACGACTTGACTATAGTATAGGTCGGTCAAACAAAAACAACGCGCAACGGGCTCTCCGCTCCTAGTCACTAAATAGTGCTATTCTGTCCTCCGGGGGACTCCACCAAGAGGTTCTTTCTCTCACGTAATTTCGCCCGCCCGTTCCACTTCCGTGCCGGATTCGAACCCATGATACAATCTTCTTGTATGTCGATTTAGCAAACCAATGCCTTAAGCCACTCAGCCATACCTCCAAGTTGTTGATCGGAATTTGATGTGCCGGGTTTGGTTGGTTGCCCGAAGGGCTATCTGATCCGATCAACTGCGTAAGCCGTAGCGCGCTAGCGCGCGTACTCTTCCTCTATCTATGGGCGAGACTCTATCCAGATCTATGGATCTCCCCAGCGTCAAAGCGAGACCCCATCAAAATCTGCCACTTGTTGGGCGACGCCTTCTTTTCTATGAGCACCCCACCATTGAATGATGAACTTTGCCAGTCTTCGCCTCCGACCCGACCAGGGGAGAACACAGGGTCAAGCCAAGCCCTTACCCGCCTGAATTGAATTAATATCTCCTTCGTCTGGTCGAGAAGGGAGAAAGCCCGGGGAACTGGACTGTTACTCTTCTATTACATTACGGAGAAGTCCATTCTCGTCATGATCGATCCACGTCCTATCGTAGTGTCCGGGAACCTGGCTTGCTTGGCTTACTAACGCGAAGGAATTTTTCGTTGATTGCACGAGCTAGCCAGTCAATCCAGCCGTTTTCTTGCTTGGTGCGCTAGTGCGCCTGACTTATAAGTAGGCGTTTTCTTCGCTGGGTTAGATTCCCGATCCACTCATCTTCAAACAGGGGTTCATCATCCAGAAAGATGCACCGCACTCCAGACCAAACAATACCCGCCAGAGATTGAGCTCGACTCGAGAGATGGAGACATAAGGGTGCGATAAAGTCCTCGGTGGGTGAGTCTCTCGATATTGAGTCGACCCCGCCCCGAGCAAGCATCGAAGGAATTAATCCAATGGGTAGGAATCAAGGAATTGAACCCAGATAAAGCCTGTTACCTGTTGCCGATCCGATTTCCGATTCAGAGGATTAACCAGAAGAGAAGGAAGTTAGGGCCGGCTGAAAGAAGGACAGCGGGGAAAGTTCTCTAACCCCTTAGAATCCGTCTTTTTTGGGCGGAAAGGGCGAGTAGAACGGGCGCGAAAACTAAACCTTCCTTCTTCGGCCTAAACCGAGATGGCTCCCTTAGCATCTTGTTTTGCTCTGTATGATTTTAAGCAATAAGGGATTGTTAAGCTCACATTGAGCCATAATGCACCGGAACCTGTAGATTCTAGCCTAACAACAACAACAACTTCGGTACCTCTGGATCTTCACGTTTGATCTTTCATAGGCGAATGGGTCTGGATTAGGCATCCTAATTTTCCTTTTTTTTGGATTGATCATAACAGCTATTGGAAGCCATTCTTCTGCCTCTATGGGTTTTGTTGTTAAGTTGACCCATGTAATCGTAAACTAGCGTGAGGAATTTAGGGGCGGATCCTTTCCGGTCAATCACGAGCAGCGAACTCCCTAAACCGTAGAATCTCATGAATGTAGCGGAACGAGGTCGGCCTTATCCCCACACTTTCTCTAATGCTTGGACTGGGAAGATATCGGCTCAAGGCAGCAACCGCCAGGCTTGCCGAAGGGTCCCATTCATCAACGGCCGAGAAGGAAACATTAACTTATGACTCCGAAATCGATCCACGAGGCGGACTGCCCTTCTTACTTGGTTTGAGTTATATTATGGCCTATTAACGATACTCAGGCAGAAGGAAAAAGAAAGGGGTTTACAGTCGAAACCACATAAAACAAAGCTTAACCTTAGGGGCCCTATGAAACGTACGGGCGAACCGAAGCTCAAGCCCGCACTACACCAGTCCCATTCAGCTACGCAACAAGCCAAAAAATGCACGCCTAGCGCGCTCCTCACACGCAGGACCTCAGAGAAGCGCCGCGAGCGGGGGAGCGGAATTGAGAGCGAAAGATGAGTGAAAGAATGCCAGACAGGCGAGAGAATGACTACATTAACTGAACATAGAACTGAGGTAATGATTTAACAAGGCATCATCGTTCAGTCCAATTACTCTACTCAGAGTGACTACAAGTCAGTTTGAGGCTTAGTAAGGAAGCCTTTTTCATCACCCCAATCTATCTTCCTTCTATGATATTCTTTGGCTTTGGGACTAAGTATAGGCTATGGGGCTTTGATTGTTTCATCTCATTCGGGATTCATCCCGTCCTACGAAACAAGGCTTTTTTCCAGGGTATGGATTCAGAAATCAAACCTCAGCAGGATGCTTGACTTCGCATTCTGATTTTGGTAGGCAGTACGCGGCGATCTTATAGAAAGCGCCAAAAAGACTCTTTCCTATAATAAAAAATGAAATAGCACACTTCAGAGCCGGGCCAGGATTTCGCCCTCCAGTCAGCTTTTGTGCGCTCCGCACGAACGGACCGATCAAAGATGTGAGTGACGTCGATCACACCCGGAGGGTACAAGGTTAGCCTATGAGCTGCGGGACAAGATGCGAAACTTTAGTGAGGAAGAGGCTCAAAGATCTTGAAAAAAGAACGAGTGAGGACGTGTCCAATCTCTCTTGCGAGGAACCAAGCTCAAAGCTCAAAAAGAATAAGGCAGCACACTCTTTGTCGGAACGAAGGCGAACTGGCTTTGATGACAAGATGCTTCTGAATAGTCCTACAAGGCTGATAGACAGCAAGACTAAAGAAAAGAGGGGATATGTAAGAACCTATTAGTATGGATCCTAGGGAATCACGAACCAAGGGAGGAATCTCACAAGCCAATTGTCTTGAACATTGTCTTTGCAGAAACTCTCGCCCTAATTAGAGGGAGAATATTGAACACAAACATCTCGCCGGTCGGAGGGGACATCCTAATATTATACAAGAAGGTGAAGAAAAAAAAAATTCCCACGGAAAGGCTAGTTACAAAGCTCAAAGCGCTTGATCCTTCGCCCCTTGGCCCAACCCACCTGCTTATCTCAAAAGGGGCACCTTCTTTCAAGGAAATAGGGTAGCAGATCGTCTGCTATTTAAGATTCCAATTCAAAGTTGGTAAGCTGCTACCAAACCGGATTCTCACCTGCTTTAAGGTCCCACATTGACTCTCCAATCGGATATCTCTTTTCGGCTTAGTCGTGCAATTAGTCGTGATAAGAGGAAGTCCCCGGATCTACCATATCTAGTTCCAATGTAAGCTGGTGAAATGCTACCTTCAATACAACTGACCAGGGCAATCCCGCCTCATCGGATGCTTATTGGGATGCCACTATCAAAGATTCTTCACCAGTGACAAATCGGATTCGTTCAAAGAGAATCCTTCAACGACAACAGCTACCACTCACTGAACACTATCTATATCAGGATTTCTTTTTCCATCCATGGCAAAGGATCAAACTTGAAATTTTTCCGGCTTAGCGAGTGTGGGAAGAGCCCTTTAAAAAAAAATTAATTTTTGCAGGTGAGCCAGATGCCGAGTCTACCTCTGCCAAGTTCCTCTTTCTAGGAGGATTTTATCAAAAAATGTCAGCTGGATTGGTAAGTTGCTTTTGAGTTCGATTTTCATTGCTCCGAATCTTCTTTGTTCGATTCTGCCTCTGCTCCCTCACTCACAGAATCCCAACCGAATTCTGACTCCTTGCTTCCCATTCTCTTGGCTACGACACTAGTTCTATTCAAACTGCTAACTATGATTCGGATTTTCTGCCAGACTTCAGGTTCCCTCTCCGTTCTAAAAGCAAAAAAGGCAAGTAGAATCCCCAGGTAAGACCTAATAATAAAAATGAGCTTAGCACAAGCACTAAGTAAGAAAGCTACCTTGTTTAGATCCAGACTGACTTAGCTTGAAGCATGGCTTGCCGTTTCGGGGCTCGATGCTGCCTTCCATTCTTTGTTCGTTCTTTTGAGATGTTATTTGATCAGGAATGGGACTGAGAGATCCCGCCCAGATTCCGTCTTCATTGACCGAGTAGCTGTGGACAAAGACCAAAGGAACGGGACCAATCTCACTCATCCGGATCCCCATTGGTGAGAAGACTTACTGTCATCCCAGAAAGTGATCAAGGAACGGAAAATAGCATTCAAGATCGAAAGCAGTTGATGATCGGTTACCATGACGTGACACGCTATCGACACCATTAAAATATTTGTGGGAAGATCGAAACTTCCATAGCCTGAACTGGTCAAGTCTGATCCTCTTTCTTGGTGTTCCTTCACAGACCCACCATGTAACCTTATTTTATTACGACGTATCTTTCTTGTCTTGATTGAATACATCATTGAAACAATCATGCGAGGGGTCTACTACGTCAATTGCGTAACGAGTTGGACAGAGAGACGCAGGAGCAGCACCATGTGAGATTCTCATCCCGACGTGAAGCTCAATCTCTATTCATTAGTTCAGCGCTAAGATGTAGAACTGGATCATATATGGGTCAAGAGATCTTCAATCTGGAATTCTATTCTTTTTCTCCAACCTTCGATGATCCTCCTGCAGGCAAATCATCGAAGTCAAGAAAAGAAGAAGTGATGGGCCAGGCAGCAATGCTAGGTCCGAGGAAGAGACCTGTAGGTTTGGAAAGCCTGTCGATCCATCCTGATTAACTTACGCAATTTCTGACTAGAGAGAGGACTTAGATCGGAGAGGAGCAGCTCTTTTCTTTTTAACAGAAAGCAGTGATGAATGGGACAGAGCTGCTACAATAGCTTCAAGCTGGAGCTGCTTTATGTATTGGAGCAGAGGTGGCAGTTCAGACAGCAGCAGGAGCAGGACCAGCAACTAGGGTTGTTTTGTTCACAGAGCAGCCGTCTTTCCCTCTCAAGCGGAGAAGACTGGTTACATGTCCGATCCGGTAGGGATGGTTCTTCTCGACAGATTAAGCTACTTACTATAGTTAGGGTATTGAACAACGGGTGGCAACTTGCCCAATAAGAAAAGTCGCCCGAGTGAAAGAGCTCTTGTTTTAGTAGCTAAGGAGTTCTAGTTGTAGCTAGGAGTTGCTAGCAGCTATGAGTTCCGAGTTGACGAGATCATAAACAAATCTGTCTGGGACTGGTGACACCTGTACCACACTCTATGGCACACACCCCTCGTTGTAGTAGACGAAGATGGTCACCTAGGATAGGCAGACAACCCTGAACCTTAGAAAGTCGCCGGCGGAGACGCTACGGGAGAACCGCCTAGGATGGCGTAAGAGACTCGAGCATCTCTTTCTTCAATTTGGGTTTGTGCATTTGTCTTTCAAATAGGTCAAGGGTTCAGACAGGAGATGTGCTTTAGCCAAAGAAGCTTGGGCACCTGCTCCAATAAAGCTAAGAGGACTAGCTACGGTGTGGGCACCAGATCCACTCAGTGAGGCCGGGCAAGACTTTACGTCCGATATAGTAGTGTCAGACATTTGTCATACTTAAGCAGTGGGATAGACTCCTTCAAATGGAAAGATAGGAGATGTTTAGCCAGTACAAGCTGTGTTTGTGGCACCCATCCGGGTGGAGTAGCCAGGAAGAGGTTCTAAAGGAACGAAGGTACTCGACCAAAGGAAGTCTTTTCAAGTACGGTAGACACTAGACATTCCACATTGGATGAATGCCCTAAAGGAATGCTTACCGATTAGTAGACTGCCCTTGAAAGCATACTTTTTGTCGATTTCGGAAAGGATAGGTGGTCCTCATTTACAAGAAAAGAGACTCTCATGAGTGCGACTATGCGCATGGATTAGAACCATAAAAAGAGTTTCCGTATCACTGCATTTCGTAACATGCATTCGGCTTAAAAGCAATGTGTAGTCATAATGAAAGTCATCCTTCCCTGATAATAAAGCGGTATTCCGGATCGATCCCTATGAAGTAGTCTCCATCAGGCAGGCCTGTAAGGCTTTTAATACTTTGAAACCGTTTCAGTAGAACTACTCACTAGTCCTAACTTTTTGCACATGTAAACCAGACCCGCCTAGTTTGAAAGGCTCAGCAAGAGGCAGTCTCTAGTCCAGTCTAGCGGTCATGTTTGAATCCGAACTAGTTGGAGATTCGCACATGACTCTACGCAATTTCATGATGCAAAAGTCAGACTAAGCCCTAAATGAGTAAGGCAACCAGGAAATAAACCTAGTTGATCAAAAAGAATTTCCGCTTTTGACGCTGATTGAAGCAGGGATAGCCTCCACGTAACTAACATGGCCGTCTTGAGCAAAACAAACTCAGCCCTACTTAGCCCTACCTAATACGGAGCAGCACCGCTTGTCCTATCCTATGGTCTCGAGGCAAGGATTTGGTGTCAAGCCATTAAACTTCCTTCCGGGGAGCTTTGAGCTAGGGTGCTGCTACGTGTGGAAGTGAACCGATCCAGTTTTTGTCTTTGAGCGGAATGTAGTTTATAGTTTTGCTTTAGCGAATGGGGCAATGCAACAAGAAGATAGCCCGGCTAGCGATACCAAGGATTGTTGGCAAGGCTAAAAAACACATCACATCGCGACTGATGCCGTTGTCGCGCTTGACCTGCTAAGCCTTTTGGGCTTAAATAAGGAATCCAGGATAGGATGGATTGGCCGAACTTCGCCGCTCGGCCCTCTAAGAGATCGACCTCTAGTAGGTTTGGCTTGGAGCCGTGATGCCACCGCTGCCTGTGGGGATTGGGACATCTTATTAAAGTCTATGGCGCCCGGCTGGGCATTAGTGAAGCTTTCTTCTACGAATTGGTTTAGCGCGAATAGGTAAGATGCTTGCTTCAAGCGGACCACTCCTCGCTCTTAGCCCTTCTCGGCTGATAGAATGTGAATTATCTAGTTTTGGTCCGAGCAGGCGCGAAGTCAAGGGCTTGCTTGAGGGCGTTAAGCTCCCACCCCCTTCCATGAGATAGTAAAATTTTAGCATCTATGAAGGATCATATTGAGAAAAGAAGGAACGAAGCTACGAAAGGAGTTGAGCAAGAGCTATAAGAAGAACGTTTACCTCGTCCTTCTGTAAAGGGAAGCACAAGGCTCACAGGCAATCTCATACGTGAAGGGTTCTCGTTTTCTATAAGCAGACTTTGAGACTATACGAACAAGAACTAGATCACACCTAGTGCTTTTGGTCGTTTTAAAAAACGAAGGAGTAGGCCGAGGAACTCTACCTTACGAATTTTCCT